CCACATTCAAAGACCCCTTTTTCCCATTAGCAAGAACTTGTTTCAGTTGCATATCATAAGGGATTCTAACAACTGCCTCAAATACAGTATCAGGAAGGACCGCTTGTGGAACCTCAACATCCACGGGCTTATTGGCTAAATGGCAATTGGCACATACAATACGCCCAGTAGCTTCTCGTGGATTTTCATAGCTCTGTTGCGCAAAAATGGGATATGCATATGAAGTAAATGTCTGAGTTATTACATATATCATGATAGATAGAGAAATCGATCGAGTCATCTGTTCCTTTATCCAAGAAAAGGTATTTCTATTTTGCATGGTCCAATCATTGAGCACGAAAATTTCTACAATAGATTAGGTAGGTTGCTAGTATAGTTCCCTATCTCTGATTCTGTTATTGTTATTGTACTGGAATCATTTTACTGTAATACAGGAGGATTTCCCTAGGTGGGTAGAAATAGAAAAAAGTTAGTAAGATTTTGAATGGTTTGTTTCCGGAAGAAGTAACAAACATTCTAATTGAGTTAATATCCGTGTATCGTTCCTTAGTCATTCATTGAATGATAAATCACTACAAGTGACGGAGATACGCTATTTAAATAATGGAAGATCCAATATTTTAAAATTGTATCTAGAATGACTGGGAAAGTGGAAACAAGAATCGCTAGAATTTGATCGTTATGATCAAATCCAAAATCTTTGGAGACAGAGCCAATCATGAGTTCCCATCCATGGGTCGAGTGGAATCCGATACATAAATCGGTTAATAAAATAATCGAAAAGGCTTTGATTGTGTCGCTTAAGTTATAGAGGAATTCCTGAACCCAAAAATTTAGAATGACAAGTTCGTCATTACCCAGAATCGAATAGCCGCTTAGAATAGCGAAACATATTATATTTGTTGCGAAGTGTAATATGCTATGGATATGATTCTCATTATGCATTTTGACCAATTGTATCATTTCTTTGTGGATTCCTATACGAAGCTTTTCTATATGTGTCTCCGGGTACTCCTTTATCATTTCGTCCAAAAGGAATAGTTCCTCTAATTCTATGAATTTTTCTAGAACATTCTTTTCTTGAATATTATTCAAGAAAGTTTCGGATTGTTTCGTATTCCACCAATTTGTAAACCAAGATTCCAGACTGTTTTGGACTAAGAGATCGATCCACCAGGGCAAAAAAACTATAGATGCAAGATATGGGAGGTTAGTGAATGCTTTTTTTTGTGGCATTTTCTTTTAAATCTGGGAATTGCTAATGAAACCACCCCATTCGTCGAATCTATCCAATCTACTATTTCTATGAAATATCAGTTCTATAACAAGGTATCAAACCTATACATAACTTAGTAATTTGCACCCCCTTTTTTATGTTTGTCCTTGAATCTAGAAATAGGATGAGGTTCCGCGTCGAAGTGGAATGAAGAAATAAAAAAAGATTGTTTCCGGATATTTCAATTGGTCAAATTTGAAGCAATTGGACCCTTTCGATGAATTCCCGAAAGAACCACCTAAAGTCATGAATACTATTCGGACTTCGAGACAAAAGACCTTAGCTTAGATCCATTATTTCGAAAAGTTTCGCTGGCTATGCTTAGCATGGAATAGTTGAGGGAAATTTATAAAAAATATGGATGTGATGATGAAATCAAAAACGAGTGGAAAAACCAGAGAAAAATGCTAGTTATAAACGATCCACTCATTTGAGAATCCAGGAGCAAAACACAAGAAGGGAAAAGAAACACCAAGTGACAAAAGAAAAGAGAGGTCATTGAATATGAGCCATCAGTTCAGTATGGAATCTATCAATCCAAAATAGCGGAACCAAAAAGATGAATTATGTATTCTGAAATGTTCTGATACATTTGATGAATCTAGACTTATTAGTAGTAGATTCGATTTGTTGCTTGCTTGTTAATAATTAGTACGAAAGAATTGTGTTTCCATACAGATAGAAAATTGTTTTGTTTTGGTGGACAAAAACTACTTTGTTTTCTGGTTGTTCCTGTTCCCTAGAATATACATACATTTCCTTTTGCTCGAATGAGCGTTCTGAACAAGCTTCAGTGACAATAAAAAAAATAAAATCGAAACAAAGAGGATTTCTGAGTGCCTTTTCCAATGTGGAGTTCAGTTCACAATACTTCAATCGGTACACGCAAGAAATAGGCCAATTCTGCAGCTTTTTGTTCCATTTCTCTTGGAGTCAAATTCTCCTCACTCTGAGTCAAAGGAACAGCGCCCTGTCCTCTAATTTCCATATAAAGGACACAACGAGGAAAAAGACCCTCTTTCACCTCGATTCTAATCGACTGGACATCTCTCATAAGGAATCGAAGAAGGATACGACGATTTTTTCCAGGAAATCCCCAACGAAAAATAGACACTATTCCTTCTTTTCTATCGAATCGATCATAACCACTACCTACATTCCACGAAATTGTGCACCACAAATAGGTGCTAATGAAAAGACCCGCGATCCCATAGAAAGACATCACGAGCCCTTGTGGAAAAAAAAAAATTTGCTGAGATGGAAATAAGGATATCAGATTCCGACCAAGATAACTAGAAGTTCCAACCAATAAGAATCCTAATGAGCCTAAAAGAAGGATACAGGCCCAGCAGAAATTACTGGTTTTTCGAGACCCCGCTATAAGTTTTATCCATATACGTTCTGATCGCCAGTTCATACTAGATCCAGTTTCTTTTTATTGGAATTGAGAGAATAACCCAAATGAATTTTTACTTTCCCTTTTTTGTTCCAAAAGTAACTCTCATCAACTAGCACGATTATTATGTGAACCTTTAGCAGTCATTTATCCAATTGATTAGATAAGATCAAAAAAAAGTATCCGCTTCATCGGATCTCACTATGTTATGTTATATCTACATACATAGATAGCTTGCGTTTCGGTTTCATACATCTGCGGATCAATTTGAAATGGAAACTCGCTCTACTGAAAATGAAATGAATACCTTTATCCACAGATAACGGTTCCACATACATAAGAAAGATATCTTATGTATGTGTTCGGAGGAAGCCGTATCTTGTACCCTATTTCAAGAATCTATATTATGATCAAGTGCAGGTCTTGAAAGAATTCGATGGGATTTGCTTCCATCGGATCTAGAGAATCTTGTTCTTTTGAAGATGAAGAGATAAAGAAGCCATTGCAATTGCCGGAACTACTAGACCCACTAAAGGCACAAAAAGAGAGGGTAAGTTGAAAGTTGTCATAGAAGGAATACCTCGAGTTTCCATTTTTACCTGTTAAAAAGATCTCTTATGATAAGTATATCTATTATCTATTATAAGTAGATAATAGAGTGCCAGAAAAAGTGGACCGATTTATAGTCCATCCAAATTAAGTCTTAGTCGGGGCCAGAGTTTTCCGTTCCAGACGAAATCCGCAGATTTCCGGAATTCGAAGCACTGTCTGGAGTAGTCGTACTACTCTCAGGAATCCTCGGAGCTCTTGAGTATCTTGCGACGAACCGCTTCGTAATACGCCGCTCATGTCGCGCACGCTTCGCACTCTTAGCCCGTGCTGTTTTTATTGAGCGCGTGTGGCCGTGTTGCAAGGCGAAGAGTTCGTCCGAGCACAAGAGGGAAACCGGTTCCTCCAAATGGGAGGATGATGCTAGGGGTTCTTCCCTATGTGCCATTTTGATCTCCGGATATTTCGCGATAATATCCAGGAGTAGCCTATCCATTGCTTGTGTCAAGGTTTCGCGTCTTGCACGTTCCCCTTCGAGCCCCTCAGAATCAGAGTGACTTTTGATCTCTGGGTGTCCTTGTCCGATGTACCAACTTCCCAGGGTATCGACTCTCGCCTCGATGAGACGACTTATTTGCTTGCTGTGCCCGATGAGGAAATTGTGGATTTCGTCAATCCGCGATTCTGTGGATTGGAACTCTTGATACTGGTTCGGCTTGACCCCCTCGAGGAGGGCAGGGGTCCTTGCCTTGTCCCTAGTGTCTGGGTATGGCTCGTCCAAAACCTCTAGCTCTACAAGGGCATTCTTTTTCGGGTCTTTCGACCCGTCTTTGGATAATACGTTGGTTGTGCTAGAAGTCGCCGGATCCGAATGGAGGATTCGGGTATTCCGGTCGACTCTTTCGAGGAGGTAATTCTCCTCTGTTGCCACGCCCCCATTGATAATTTCGTTTGAGGTGCCCATTCCACCTATCTCTTTGGTGTCTGTCGATCCCTTTATCCCTTCGCTTTGGCTAGGCCTTGATTTTGGGTCAAGGTAATAGCTACTACGCAGTTGACCCAAGCTCCATGCACAAAACGGTAGAGTTACCGCCAAAATGACCGTCTGTATCCAAGAATCGAACCCCCAGCTGTTTCTCATAAGTTTTACCTCCTTAAAATGTTTGAATCAAAAAAGATCTTTATCGTCTCCGATTTGATAGCCTACTACCATTCTATTGGTTTTTTGGTGCCATTTCAAGAGTTTTTAATGCAAAACGAATAGAATAGAATAACAAATAGAATAGAATAACAAAAATCGAAATAGCGGTCTTGTCTTTTAATCAATTTCCTAAATCGAAAATTGGAAACCAAGGAATCAAATCAAAAGGATGAGCCCATTCCATCGAGCTCAATTAGAAAGCTAAGAAAAGGGAGAATAAGAACGAAAAAATGCTCAAATCGAACAAAATACCTGATCGGTCAATACCCAATTGCCTATCGTTCCAATTGACTCTCGTCTATTGAAACTTGGCCTAGACTGACCCGGTACTAAATCGACCCCCCCTGCTTTTGCCGCGTATTTCCAGTGTTAATAGGTGGTTTTTCTTTACTCAACAATTTCCAGTCATTTCGGACCGATTTTCAGTACTAAAAATCAGGACGGGATTTGGAATAATTTTTTTTTTCAAGACTTGGGGCTCTCATTTTACATTTGATTCTTTTTTGTGTGTTTTTTTGGGGGGGAGGTACAGGTGAGGTAGTACAGGCTCAAAGTCTGTAATTTTTGAAGAGGAACTT